ATGACCCAGTATCGAATACTGGTAATAATATCAGCAAAAGAACGTTCTCCTGTGCTTCCAGACATGCTGAGCTCCGCATATTCTTGTACAGTCAAAGGCAAATCCGTAAAAGATGAGATCAGTAAATGTAAATTTACTTTCCAGAAACTCTTTGTAGGATTACCTATATTGTACCAAAGGTGTCTTTAGAGTATACCGAATCAGTATAGCTATCCTTCTTCTGACACAGCAAGGCAATTTTTATTAATATTGAAATGAAGTACGAGATAATTTCTTCCTTTTTCTTGCTTGTCCATATAGAACTAGACACCATTTTTTTCTATTTATATAGAAAATTTGTCAACAAATAGTATAGAGTTTCTTTTCTCTCTATTATTGTATTGGCCTCAGATCAGACTATAAACCGAGGATCGAGGAAAGCGGGATTATGACAGGTTAGTTTCTATCTAATAATTCATGAAAAGTTCAAGAAGAATATTATCATATTCCTCCAATTTAATAGACGCAAAATTGAAAAATATCTTTTTCGCGTTTATAGAAGAGGGTTTTTTGAATCCTTTATTTTTTTTTCTATTCTAGTTATAACTTTAGCAGTTTTCTTGAACCATATCTATCAAACCTCCTTCAGGAAAAAAAGAACTTTACTATATTAAAATTAAAGTTAAAGAATAAAATAATAATATAAAAAATATTACATAATGTAACTAATAAATAATATGATTGATTGATATAGTACCTCTAATATAATTAAATATAAATAAACATAAAGAACATAAATAAGATAACCCTTTTAAAATATAATATATTATGTGATATAATATGGAATAAATAATATATATATAATTTAACAAATTTTAAAATAAGAATTAAAATATGAAATATTAAAAATAATATAATATTAATGTGTTTTTTACATTATAACACGAATAATATAAAAAATAATATAAAAAATGGAATCGAATACCATATTAAATGCTCCTTTAATTAATATATCCCTTTTTTTCTAATAGAAATGGAATAGAATAAGACATAAATTTTTTTCTGTTTTTCGGTTATGAATACGGAATGGCTATGAATGCTATGCAATTTGTCCCACCCGCTCTAGAGATAATAACTACAGCCCAGTTTACTCTTCGTTTTCTAATCTTACATTAACTCGAACTATCTTTTCATAATCTCATTCAGTTAGTTTTGATTGAAACTTGTTGTCCATTTATATATATGATTTAACATGCCAACTATTAAACAACTTATTAGAAACGCAAGACAGCCAGTCAGAAATGTCTCGAAATCCCCCGCTCTTCGGGGATGTCCTCAGCGCCGAGGAATATGTACTAGGGTGTATGTGTGACTCGTTCAGATTATATTATAATATGGATGGAACAAAAAAGCAAATGAAAGAATTTTTCCAGTATTAATGATCATTACCAGTGAATAAGATAAAATGGAAGAACTCCAGTCACTATCTAAAATGAAAAAGATCTATTCATATGAAATTTATGGTTTCCATTGGTGTAAATCCGATTTAAGATGAGAAAAAATTTCCCATTGGTAGCGAACGCTATCCATTAAGCGGGTAATCTTATTTTTAGGGCAAAACAAAAAAATTATGCTCCCATTCTTGCAAGAACGGACTAACAGGGCCAGCTATCTAGCTAACCTTCAAAATTAAATACCGTTACTGTATAAGTGGATCTCATTGTAAAAGACCTATTACTGGATAATTCATGGGTAGAGCCAAAAAGTTTGAACTGTACAAGTTATCAATAACATTCAGCAAATGAAGTAAAGGGCTCCGGTGTATAGAGAGGACCTCACCGTTTAAGAAATAACCATAGAAACGAAGGAACCCACTATTTCTTTATTCATCTATATTTAAGTTGAATTTACATTTCTTTTTTATTTGTTTGATACACCAATACAATTTCTTATTTTTTTGTCTTGTTTCAAGGCAAAATAAATGTCTAAAAAAAAGAAAAAATCGTGGTCGGGAAGGTTATAGTAGCAAAAGCCATTGGAATTTTTATTTTATACATTGGAAAATTACGTTTTGTTATTAATAGATCGATCAGGAAGGGAAAAAAGAATAACTCAAAGAAAGAAAATCAATTAGTTATTCATCAAAGTTTCATTTATTCAATGACTAGGGTTAGACGAGGATATATAGCTCGGAAACGTAGAAAAAAAAGTTGTTTATCCCGTCAAGGGGCTCATTCAAAACTTACTCGAACTATTGCTCAACAGAAAAGAAGGGCTTTGGTTTCGGCTCAGCGGGATAGAGATAGGAAAAAGAGAGATTTTCGTCGTTTGTGGATCACTCGGATAAACGCAGTAATTCGCAAAAAAGGGCTATACTCTAGTTCTAGTTATAGTAAATTTATAAATGATCTGCGCAAGAGACAATCGCTTCTTAATCGTAAAATACTTGCGCAAATAGCTATATTAAATAGGAATTGTCTTTATATGATTTGATTTCCAATGAGGTCATAAAAAAAGATGATTGGAAAGAATCCATCCCCCAAAATTATTTAAATCAAGTTCCCCGGAGAATAAACTCCGGGAGGGTAGAGTAGAAATTAGTCTGATAAAATACAATCCATAAAAAAAATCAAAAAACCTATTCAAAAAAAAAAAATTCCCCGATTTTTTATTATCCTACGACACAGCAATCAAATCTAGATTCTCATATTTTTTAAAACAAACCAGCAACCCATTTTTGAGTTAAGATTAGAATTTGTTTTTGATTCAATTATCAATTGTATAAAGACCTATTTTTTTCTAAAAAAACCTATTTTTTATTTTCGGTTCTAAAATTATCAGTTCTAGTAGTCGGCTTGTTTCTTTCAAATTTTTTATTTTTGTTTCTAAATTTATCAGTTCTAGTAGTCGGCTTGTTTCTTTCAAATTTTTTATTTTTGTTTCTAAATTTATCAGTTCTAGTAGTCGGCTTGATTCTTTCAAATTTTTTGCGATTAGTAATAAAAGGTAACAAAGATAAGATACGAGCTTTTTTTATAGCAAGAGTAATTAATCGTTGTTGTTTCAAGGTCAATCTAGTTACTCGCCTAGATAATATTTTTCCCCGTTCACTAATAAATTCACTAAGTAAATTCGTGTTTCTATAATCAATTCGATCCCCTGGTTGGATCGGGGACAAACGTCTACGAAAAGGTCGCTTGCGTTTAATAAGGAGTCGCTTAGATTTATTCATAGTTTGTTTAGTTTATTCCTTAATATAAAATAAAATATACCGAAAATCCTATTTCGGTTGGACATAAAAAAAAATTCGAATTAAGAAATAGGATTGATTTGGTTTGTTTATTTCTATTTTATATATTTATTTCTATATATATATTTTTATTTATAAAATTAAAATAAATATATAAAATAGAAATTTGATATTTCTATAATATTTATATAAATATATAATTTATTTATATAAAATAGAACGAAAATAGTTTTGTCCCCTTCCTTGAAAGAATGATAGGCAGACGTTCGGTTCGATCTATTTCTTTATCTCTCCATGAATTGTATGTCTGTAACAATAGGGACAGAATTTTCGCAATTCCAACCGACTAGGCGTATTGTGTCGATTCTTTTGAGTAATATATCTGGAAATGCCCCTTGATTCCTTATTAACACTCTTTCGAGCACAACCGGTACATTCCAAAATAACTTTTACTCGGGCATCTTTACCCTCAGCCATCAACCTAACCTCCTTTGGATTTTTGATTCAAGCCACCTTTCTATTATTATTTTCGTCCCGAAGTGAAGAAGAAAGGAAAATCAAAAAATAGAAGTTTCTAACTCGAAATACAAATACAATTAGAAAGATTTCGTTGCAATCACAATCAATAGAGTAATTATAGTAAATAAATTTAAGAAATACTCCGTAATCAAAAGGTTTCTAACTATATTTCTAATCACAATATCTCATTTTAATAGCCTGTATGATACCTATTACCCTAGATTCACATTTTCGTTTCCACTCTCCCCCTTTTTTTTAGAGATTTTCATTCGAACCGGATCCCAAGTTTTGATGAGGTTGAATCTACTTTTCGTCTTTCTCCCCTCGAATATTCTTATATTATTAAAATAAGGGGGGGATTAATAACAGATAGTTGATTCTATCTCTAATCTTCGTTACCCCCTTACCACGTCAAAAACTAGAATTAAAAAAAGGGGAATGTCAGCGCATCTGGGAAAAAACGATTGATTTCTATTAATAGACCGGCTAAAGCCCCAAACCATAGAGTACTTAGGACCGGTGCCACGGAAAGATATGTTTTTAGATCCCGCATTGAAAATACTCCTTCGTTTTTTTTCTTTAATGTAATATATAAAAGAAAGGCAATACATATCTAATCTACGATCAGATGCATAGATAGTTTAAAGTTAAAAAAGACTACTTTTGTTTGTACACAAAATCCCTAAACTAAGTCAAATTAAAATAAATGTACAACGATCCGGTAGATAAAATATTTTTTTTTTTCAGAAAATAGAGTAGCATGCCCCTTCCTGCTGAGCATTCCCGAAAAGTATTTTTTAATTTACGACGGGTTTTTCATATATATATCAAAATATTTTTATTATACCTTATATGATATGAGACCAAAAAGAGGAAATGGCAAGATAAATTATGTATATAGGAAATAGCGATGTGGAAAACAAGACAAGGATTCTTTACAATTACACTATAAAAACCAATTGAATTGAAAGGGATGTAGCGCAGCTTGGTAGCGCGTTTGTTTTGGGTACAAAATGTCACGGGTTCAAATCCCGTCATCCCTACCTAATTACTTTTCCTCTGAGAAGTAAGGAGGAATTTCATTTTAATTAAAATCGATTAAAAACAGAATTTCTCATTTTTTTTATCATACTCTATATGAAGTATATGCATGCAGGATGCAGATGTAGTTTTTTGTTACAAAAAGGTTTCTTTACAGTCTTATCTATTATGATAAGAAAGCGCTCTTAGTTCAGTTCGGTAGAACGTGGGTCTCCAAAACCCGATGTCGTAGGTTCAAATCCTACAGAGCGCGATTCCATTCTTGTTAGGTCGAATCGAATTAATTATCGAATTAGACTGAAATAACTGAGCAGTAATCTAGATTTGACCTCCTACTTTCTCTAATCTACAGGAGGTCAATTAAAAAAATATTTGTTAATTAATCTAATTAATCAAAAGCCCAACTGATCACCACGTCTGTATTGTAAATATGCGGTTACGAATAATCCAGCCAAAGTAATAGGAATTAGACCTAAGACAATTCCAAATAGAAAAACTTCAATCATTTCAATTCCTTTGAAAAAAAAAGAAAAAGGTAATATCTATCTCTAAATATTAATCTGAATTGCCCATGAATCTCAATAACCAAAAATTATCAATTGACGCGATAAAGAGCTAAAAAATATATGGAATCCCACATAAAGATTTCTTGAGTTGTTCATTCGATTAACTTCAAATAAGTCCTATCTTACTCAGAACTATAAATAAAACGGAAGTTATAATTAAAGTCAATAGTAAAAAACGCAAAAAATTAATTATCCTAGTTATAGTAGGTATATTAAGCATGAAGGAACTAAATTAAATATGTTCTTTTTTTTTTTTTAATTAAACTAAACTAAATTTGTGTATATCAAGGTACTTGCCTAAGTTTCCATTTTGAAAGATCGGGGGGAGAATAAGTAAAAATATGAATTCTAAAGAAGGAGTTCAATTGAAAGTTTTTGATTTATCAATTATTAACTATTAGATTATAGATTTCACTAACAAAGATAAAGTAAGAGCGGTAGAAAAAAAACGAAAATATGGAAGCAAAAGGGGGAAGAAAAGATAATAAGAAATGGCATCGAAGTATTTATTTTAGAATATATATATTTTTCGAATAAGTCAATAAACTAAAATTTATATTGTGATTGTGTTGTGAATCTTTTATTGAATCTTTCTAATTTATCTAACTGATTGGAATTTCAGATAAAACTTGTACCTAGTTGTATTACACAATACAACTTGTATATTTTGTAGATATATATTATTGTTATTATAGAATTATATTTCGAATTATTTTATATAATATTTTTATATTATTTAATTTTTGAATATTAGTTTTTTATTTTTTTCCATGGGGAGAGATGGCTGAGTGGACGAAAGCGTCGGATTGCTAATCCGTTGTACGATTCATTCGTACCGAGGGTTCGAATCCCTCTCTTTCCGTTTCCATTAATGACTTAATAGTTGCTTTATCTTTCGAATTTTTTCAATCTTTTTGATTTTTTCAAAAAAATTACAAATTATATATAATTACAAATATCAAATAGAATTTTTTTCTATTTTTTTTCATCTATTTTTATTTCTAATTTTATAAAATGAAAAATCAAGTAAAGAAACCCCCCTTTATTCTTCGCGTCCAGGATTGCGTCCTGGATCATTAGATAGAAATCCGAAAATGAAGAGAGAAACAAAGAATATCACTACTGTGTAAACAAAGAGTTTGAGAGTAAGCATTACACAATCTCCAAGATTATTATTATTTTTTTTTTTGAAAAAAGAGAATAGAGAATCTATTTTTATACCGCATATCCTATTTTGATACCGAAAACCAAAGAAGGTAGTTTTTAGAAATCGAAAAGAATTTTTTTTATACCCACCTGTGGAGGATCACAATAAGGTTTTTCATTCACGGAAAATAAAAATAGTTAGGATGGTAAAAGGAGGCGATCCGAATCGCGGTTATCCAAGAATTCTCATGTTTGAATCAAGAGTTCATACTGTAAGATTTGTCTGATCTTATCAATTGTTAGTATTCGCATCATTTTTCTCGAAAAAATCATTCATTTTTCTAGGACAAGATGAAAGATTTCATCGAAAGCTTACAGCAGCTTGCCAAACAAAGGCTAAGAGAAAAAAGAGTACAGGTATGACTGGCATAAAATCTACGATTGGACTCAAAAAATCGTAGGCTTCAGGTAATTTGACTAAGAAAAAACTACTCGAATAAAGGGCAGAATTAAGACAGATCAAACTTAAGATATTAAGCATAACAGACATTTTGTTTTTAAGATAATTGTATTTTGATTGAGTTCTTCATAGAAGGAAAAAATGAAGAAAATAAAAAAAGAAAGATCAAAAATCCTTCTTTTTTTTTTTTGAACTTACTCACTCAACCAAAAAACTTTCCATTCTCTTTTGAGAATAGAAAAAATTCTACTTTCATACAATATCTTAATGTAATTATATGTAATGATCAATAAATTCAGGATAATTCTATATCTACATGCGTCAAAATACTAACAATAGAATCTAATTTTTTCTTTAGCTATTTTGGTTGGAATTGACGAACAATCAATAACAACATTAGTATTTATTAGTGTCGAATAGAAATCAAAGTGGGGCGTGGCCAAGTGGTAAGGCGTCGGGTTTTGGTCCCGCTATTCGAAGGTTCGAATCCTTCCGTCCCAGAGTAAGGGCATGTGTAATTCTAGTAAATAATTCAAATTTTATTTTTCCGTTTCTAAAGTGTAATATTGGATAGAATTTGATTCTTTCCGCTAATTATTCTAACCAAAAAGAATCTTATCTTTTTTTAAATTTCACAAATTCACAAAAAGGGATGATAAGTGTTCAAATGCCGCGCAGATACAACTGAATCTGTTGGGGATTTAGGCAAGATGGGGTTATAGATTACACGAATTTGAATTCCAAAAAAAGGGGGTGTCATATACCCGCCCCTCATATTCATATAGAATAGAAGGAAGTTTGTTATTTTTTTATTCATTCCGGGAAAAGAAATTGTATTTTTCCAATCGATTTTTTCATTTTTATTGTTTTTATTGGATGTAAAACAAATTGGAATTTTTTTTCATTATTGAAATTGAAAAAAAAAAAATGAAAAATAACTTAGATATATATTCTAAATCTTATGCGCCGACTGTCCTAACTGAACTAATGACTATTCATGATTCTATAACTTAATCAACCGCATAGCGGTTCCAAATTCGAGGAATGTTATGGTAAAACTTCGTTTGAAACGATGTGGTAGAAAGCAACGTGCGACTTGAAGGACATGATCTGTTGTGGATTCTTATATCCGCCATTCTATAATCTAATTAAGGGATGCTCTTGACTCGACATCCTTTGTTCTCCTCCACTCGAACCCGCATTTTTTGTTGGGGTGTGATGGAAATAGTACATGATGGAGCTCGAGTAGAAAGTATTGATTCATTTCTTAAGGGGAAAGGGTCTAGGGTTAATGTTAATCAATAAGTTGGAACAACTTCGTAAGTATATCTTTGACAGAGATACCGAAAGGACCCCAATCAGGCAAGTTTCAAATCTTAAAGGAAATTTTGTTGGGATTGATAAAACCTTTTCGATAAAAATTATATATATCGTGTGGGAATCCACCGTTCATATGATTCTTTGATAGAAAGAAATAACAAAAAGGTATGTTGCTATCATTTTTGAAAGGATTAAAAATCAACGAAGTAAGGTCTAAACCTAATGATTCAAAACAAAGATAAAAGATTCCGGAACAAGGAAACATCCTTTTATTTTCTATTTTCAATTTGAATTGTCGCACCAATTAACAATTGGATTTGAATCAGAATGCAGAATTCAAATCGATTCTAAATGAGACAAAAAAGGGTATTCGAGACTGCTCAATAAATGAAATGCCAAAGGATTTTTTTTTTGGCTATTTGAAAGTTATTTAACTTGAGTTATGAGTATACAAATGATTTTCTTTTTTTAGGAAAGAAAAAGGACTTAATTCTTCATTTAATTCATTTGATGATTTTATGGACTTTTTTGATTTGCCATTCTAATACATAACTTCGAATCATTTTTCTCGAGCCGTACGAGGAGAAAACTTCCTATACGTTTCCAAGGGGGGTTGCTGTTGATCTAATCTATCCCAATGAGCCGTCTATCGAATCGTTGCAATTGATGTTCGGTCCAGAAGAGAGGGAAGAGATCTGCGAAAAGTGGGTTTTTATGATCCAATAAGGAATCAAACTTATTTAAACGTTCCTGCTATTCTATATTTTCTTGAAAAAGGCGCTCAACCTACGGAAACCGTTTATGATATTTTAAAGAGGGCAGAGGTTTTTAAAGAATTTTGACTTAATTAAAGGAAGTTCAATTAATGAAATAAAAAAAAAAAAGAGAGAATGAGGTTCTAGCTTGGTATAACTTTTTTTATTCTTCCTTTTCTATTCATCTATTTATGTAGATTTTTTATGTAGTGCCAATCCAACACAAGTTTTTTTTGTTATACTTAACTTATATTTTTCTCTTTATATTTCAATTTCATAATTTCTATACTATTTCTATTTATTATTAATTATTAAATTATGAAATAAAATTTTGTTTCTTTTTACATTGTAATTGTAGTAATTGTATTTTTTATATTGACAAGAGTGTATTGAACAAATATAATTAATTCAATCGTGAAGTAAAAATCAATAAAAAGTGGTATGTCTTCTGCCCAATACATAGGTTTTTTTTACTTTATTCAAGGATTCGTTGAATTTGTTTCGATACAAAATTTGTATTCAAAAAAAAGGGATAATATTTTGTCTAGAAATGCTTTTTATTTTATCTAAAAATTTCTTGTATTGTCATCTGATCTCTTTGTTTTTATGTTCAGAATCCATTAGAAAACTTTGTTTGTTGGATTTATTGCTAATTCAAGATTTTGATTACAGATTACAATCAAAGTTTTTTATTTGAATTTTATTTTGATCCCGATTGTATCTACATAACATATCTATTTTGGGGGTTGCTAACTCAACGGTAGAGTACTCGGCTTTTAAGTGCGGCTAGGATCTTTTACATATTTGGATGAAGCAAGGAATTCGTCTACATCATCGGTAGAGTTTATCAGACCACGACTGATCCTGAAAGGAAATGAATGGAAAAAAGAGCATGTCGTATCAATCGCGAATTCGGAGAATATTTCATTCGTACCAAATCGGTACCAAACATTTTTTGAATTGA